TACTAAGGAACTAAAAAAAATAGATTTTTTTCATTTTCTATTTTTTTTTTTAAAAATACAAATATATGTTCCCCCAAACATATTTTAATTAATTTATATTAATTAACTAAATAAAAAGTGAATTATTATAAATTTACAATAAATTGATACAAAATCTATTAAATTATTTTTCCTAAAAATTTTATAATAAAATATGAATACACTAAATGTAAGAAAAGAATAAATTATTTATTATATATTATATAATCAATAATAAAATAAAGAATTATTATTAATTTAAATTAATAATTATATAATATAATATTGATATTATGTTATTATAAATAATATTAATTATTTAAATAAATACAAATATATTTAATATAAGAAAAGAATAAATTATTTATTATATATTATATAATCAATAATAAAATAAAGAATTATTATTAATTTAAATTAATAATTATATAATGTAATATTAATATTATATTATTATAAATAATATTAATTATTTAAATAAATACAAATATATTCAATATAATAAAAGTAAATTATTTTTTATATATTATATAATCAATAATAAAGATTAATTATTATTATAAATTTGAATTAATAATAATTACATACTAAAATAATAATACTAAATTATAATTAAATTTAAATTATTAATAAAGTTAAATTATTATAAATTATAATTAATTCAACTTCTTTTTATGTAAAAAAAAAAAAGAAGTTGATTAATAAAGTATAGTAAGTAAGAACTTAATTTAAATTAAGAATCAAAATATAATAAATTGATTTAAATTATAATTTAATTTAATTTTAAAATTAAATAAAAATAAAATAAAATCATTAAATTAATTTATTTTTAATGCTAATAAGTTAAGTTATTAATTTACTTGAAGAATTTTTATAAGCATATATTATATTATTCATAATGAATTATTTATTATTAAATTTAAGGTATTTTATTTTAATTTAACTTATTATATCAATATTTATACTGATTATTATTCCTAATGATTTTATATGTATTGGTTAAATTGTACTAATTTTTTTTTAGTAATTATTTACTTTAATTTGATTTTATTTTTAAATGTATTTATCTATTTTTTTTTTTATTTTTAAGGATAAGTTTTATTCTTTCTTTTTTATTAATTTTATATATAATTTATATGTATTTTTTTTTTATTTTTTTTTTCAGTAATTATTTTTATATAAAATTTTAATTAATTTTTTAGTAATTTATTTATTAATTGAAAAATTTTGTGCCAGCATTCGCGGTTATACATTAAATTATATTTAATATTTTAGGTTTTTTATATTTTTATATGATAATTATTTTTTTTATTTAGGTTAAATTTATATTTTTATATTAATTTTCTTTTTTTTTTATAATAATTTATTTGTTTAGACTAGGATTAGATACCCTATTATATTTAATTATTTTTATCTTATTATTAAAAGTTAATTTCTTTAAAATTTTAAGAATTTGGCGGTTATTATTTACTTTTTAGAGGAATATGTATTTTGATTGATAATCCACGATATTTTCTACTTAATTTTTATTTGTATATCTCTATTTAATTATTGAATTTTTATTAATAATAACTTTCTTTTTTTTATTTGATTTAATTTTAGGTCAAGGTGCAGTTTTTTTTAAGTAAATATGTATTATTTAAATTTTAAATTTTTTATTTTTATTTCTTTGATGATTTATTTTTTTAGGATTTAATAGTAATTTTAATTAATTAATTAATTTGAATTAAGTTCTTAATAATGTACATATCGCCCGTCACTCCTATTTTAGGATAAGTCGTAACAAAGTAGAATTATCGGAAGTTGATTCTAGATTTTCAGATTGTAGCTTATATAAAGTTTATTTTTTACATTAATATGAAAATTTTAAATTCTTTCTGATTTATAATTATTATATAAATTATTTTTTTTTTTATTATTTAGTAATTTAAATGAATTATTTTTATTTAGTATCTGATTAGGATTAATTTATTTATTTAAGAAAAATTTTTAGTACCTTTTGTATCAGGGTTAATTAATTTTTTTTTATATAATTTTTTCCCGAATTTAAAATATTTAATTTACTATAATTTTTAATGTCTCATAATTATGTTTAATAGTAATTTAATAATTATAAGTTAATTGTTTTTTTTTATATCTGGTTTACTTGGATTTAAATTTAATTTATGAACTTTTATTTTTTATTATTTATATTTTAAGTTCTTATTTTATTTAGGATAAGCTTTATATTTAATTATAATTTAATTTTTTTTATTTTTATTATTTTTAATATCATTATTTTAGTTCTTTATTGATTTAATTATTTTAATAGTATTTATTTTTATTTAATATTTTACATGTATTTTTGACCTAATTTTTTTTTATATATATTATGATTAAATTAGTATAATTTATATATTATTTTTATGAATTCGACAAATATTTATTCTTAACTGTTTATCAAAAACATTTCTTTTAGTTTTTTTTAAAAGTAAGTTCTGCCCTATGATTAATTTTAAATGGCTGCGGTATTTTGACCGTACAAAGGTAGCATAATAAATTGTTTCTTAATTAGGAACTAGAATGAAAGATCAAATAAAGGATTATTTTTATTTTTATAAATTTTAAAATTTTATTTTTTAGTAAAAAATCTAAATTTTTTTCCTGGGACGAAAAGACCCTAAAGAACTTTATTAATTGATTTTTATATTTTTTTATTTATATTTATCTAAATTTTAATTATTTTTGTTGGGGTGACAAATAAATTTATTCTTTATTTAAATTATTCATTTTTTTATGTTTATTTTGATCCAATTTTTGATTATAAGATTAAGTTACCTTAGGGATAACAGCGTAATTTTTATGGTAAGTTCATATTTATATATAAGTTTGCGACCTCGATGTTGAATTAGGATAAAATTATTATGCAGTATTTTTAAATTTAAGTCTGTTCGACTTTTAATTTCCTACATGATTTGAGTTCAAACCGGTGTGAGCCAGGTTGGTTTCTATCTTGGAATAATTAATTTTTTTTAGTACGAAAGGACCATAAAGATCAATTTTTATTGTTATTGATTTGACAGATAATTGTATTAATTTTAGATTTTAATTAAGTGTTAATTTACACATTCAATTATTTATATATTAACTTTTTTATTTTTGATAATTCTTGTTTTAGTTTGTGTTGGTTTTTTTACTTTATTGGAACGTAAGTTCCTGAGTTATTCTCAGGTTCGTAAAGGACCTAATAAGGTTGGTTATTTTGGGTTATTTCAACCTTTTAGTGATGGATTAAAACTTTTTTTAAAGGAGTTTATATTTCCTTTTAATTCTAATTTTTTAATTTATTATTTTTGTCCTATTTTAGGTTTATTTCAATCTTTATTTATATGAATTATTTTTCCTTTTATCAATAATTTGATTAATATTAATTTTGGTTTATTATTTTTCTTATGTGTTTTAAGTATTGGAATTTATTTTATTATTATTTGTGGTTGATGTTCAAATAGATCTTATTCTGTTTTAGGTTCAATTCGTGGTTTATCTCAAAGAATTTCATATGAAGTTTCTTTTTCTTTAATTTTATTTAATTATTTTATTTTAATTGATTGTTATAATTTTTTTTTTTTTTCTTTAATTCAGTTTAATTTTTGATTTTTCAGTTTAGTTTTTCCTTTGTTTTTATGTTGGTTTTCTTGTATTTTAGCTGAGACTAATCGTTCTCCTTATGATTTTTCTGAAGGTGAGAGTGAATTAATTTCTGGTTTTAATGTTGAATATGGTTCTTTTGGTTTTTCTTTATTATTTATTTCTGAGTATTCATCAATTATTTTTATATGTATAATTACTTGTTTAATTTTTTTTGGAGGGAATTTTTATAGGTTTTTTTTTTTTTTAAAATTGGTTTTTCTTTGTTTTGTATTTGTTTGAATTCGTTGCTCTTTTCCTCGTTTTCGTTATGATAAATTGATATATTTAGCTTGAAAGTGCTATCTTCCTATAATTTTGAATTTTTCTTTTTTTTTATTTTTTGTTAAGTTAATTGTTTTTTATCATTTTTTTTTGTTAAGTTATTAAATTTCTCTTTCTTATATTTTCAAAATATATACTTTATTATAAGTTAAATAACTAATTTTTAATTAATAATTTTATCTAATGTTTTTTTTAATATTGGCTCAATAATAAAAAATATAAAGTAAGTTAGTGTTAATATTATTCCAATTTTAATAAATGGATGTTCTACTGGTCGTGCTCCAATTCATGTTAATAGAATTACATTATTAATAAATATTCAATATATAATTTGTCTTGTTAAGTAAAATTGTATTCCTGAGAATTTTCTGTTGTTTATAATTGGCAATAAAGATAAAATTATAATTGATGATATTAATGCAATTACTCCCCCTAACTTATTAGGAATTGATCGTAAAATTGCATAAGCAAATAGGAAGTATCATTCTGGTTGAATATGAATTGGTGTTACTATGGAGTTTGCTGGAGTAAAATTATCTGGATCTGATAATATATAAGGTTCTGTGAAGTTTAATATTATGAATAATGTAATTATTATTATTATTCCTATAATGTCTTTAATTGAAAAGTATGGATGAAATGGAATTTTATCAATGTTAGAATTAATTCCAATTGGGTTATTTGATCCTGTTGTATGAAGGAATATTAAGTGTAAAATTCTTATGAATGAAATAATGAATGGTAAAATAAAGTGTAATGAATAAAATCGTGTAATTGTTGCATTATCCACTGAGAATCCTCCTCAAATTCATATAACTAATGAATTTCCAATGTATGGAATTGCTGATATTAAATTTGTAATTACTGTTGCTCCTCAAAATGATATTTGACCTCATGGTAATACATATCCTAAGAATGCTGTTGCTATTGTTATTAACATAATTATAACTCCTAAGGTTCATGTTTTTTTATACTTATATGATCCATAATATATTCCTCGTCCTGTATGTATATATATTCTTATGAAAAATATTGATGCTCCATTTGAATGAATATAACGTATTAATCATCCATAATTCACGTCTCGTGAAATATGACTAATTCTATTAAATGCTATTTCAATGTTTGCTGAATAATGTATTGAGATTATTAATCCTGAGATAATTTGAATAGTTAAGCATATTCCTAAAATTGATCCAAAATTTCATCATGATGATAAATTAATTGGGGCTGGTAAGTCAATTAATGAATAATTAATAATTTTAATAACGTTGTTTTTTTTTCGTATAGGTTTATTCATAATTTTTTGATCGTAATGGTCCTTCATTATGTTTAACTACTTTTGTAATTGAAATTATGGTTACTAGTAAGTATAAAATTATTAACATTGAAATTGACATTGATTTTTTATTATATATTTTTATTGAACAGATTATTTCAATTTTTTTATTTATATTAATTTCTTCATTTTCATTTATTTGACTTTCTAGTATTAATCTTTCTATTGGAATAATTAATATTATAAAAGTGAAAATGGTTAAATTTAAGTTAAATTTAAATTTTTCGTTTGATGAAATTCTTGTTATGTATATAAATATAATTATTAATCCTCCAATTATTATTAAAAATGTAATTATAGAGAATCATGATGATTTTATTGTTATTGATATAAATTTAATTGATATTAAAATTTGAATAAGTAATAAAATTCCTACTGATATAGGATTTTTTATTATAGTAATTATAATTGGTATTAATATTATAAATTTTAAAATTATTATTTTAATTTCAGCATATAGTTTAATTAAAAATTTAATTTTTGGGGAATTATGATATGTTTATATTTATGTTGATGATTTAAGGTTAATATCCAATTTAAATTTACAAAATTTATGTTTTTTTTAAACTATTAAAACTTATGGTTTATTTATTTTTTACAGTATTATTTAGATTTATTTCTTTGATATTTATTCGTAAATATATTTTAATTTGTTTATTAAGTTTAGAATTTATTGTAATTTCTTTATTAGTTTTTTTTATTTTTTTTGGTTCAATTTTTTTTAGTTCATTTTATTTTTATATTTTATTAATAACTTTCTTTGTTTGTGATGGTGCTTTAGGTTTATCTCTACTTGTTTATTTAATTCGTTGTCATGGTAATAATTTTTTAAGTTCAATATTTTTATGATAATTTTTTATTTTATATTTATGATCCCTTTAATTTTTTTATTAAATTCTCTTCATTTTTATCAATTTATTTTAATTATTTCTATGCTTTTATTTTTAAGGAATAATTTCTTTGATTTTTTTGGAAGTTTATTTTATGTCTTTGGAAATGATTTTTATTCTTTTTTTTTAATTTTTTTATGTTTATTAATTAGTTGTTTTATATTAATGTCAGTTTTTTCTTTAATTAATTTAAATTTTTTTATTTTTATAATTTTTTTCCTTTGTTTTATTTTAATTTTAGTTTTTTCTTGTTTGAATTTATTTATTTTTTATATTTTTTTTGAATTTAGTCTTATTCCTTTGATTTTATTAATTTTTGGTTGAGGTTATCAACCTGAACGATTATCTTCAGGGTTTTATTTATTTTTTTATACTTTATTTGCTTCTCTTCCTTTATTAATTTTAATTATTTATTTATATTTAAATTTCAATTTTTTATTTTTGGGTTTTTTTTATAGTATTAATTTTAATTTTATTATTCATTTTGTAATGGTTTTTTCCTTTTTAGTTAAGTTTCCTATATTTATGGTTCATTTTTGATTACCTAAAGCTCATGTACAAGCTCCTGTTTTTGGTTCAATGATTTTGGCTGGAATTATATTAAAATTAGGAGGATATGGATTAATTCGTTTTATGTTTATATTTGATTATTTTTTTTTAATTTATGGATATATTTGATATGGATTATCTATTTATGGATGTTTGATTGTTGGAATAATTTGTTTAATTCAGGGTGATTCTAAATGTTTAATTGCTTATTCTTCAATTAGTCATATGGGTTTATGTTTAGTAGGTTTTTTAAGTTTATGTAAGTTAGGTATTTTAAGTTCTTATTTAATAATAATTTCTCATGGCTTCTGTTCTTCTGGTTTATTTTATGTTTGTAATGTAATTTATTTACGAACTTTAAGGCGTAGATTTTATATTAATAAAGGTTTAATAGGTTTTATTCCTGGTTTAACTTTAATTTTATTTTTACTTTGTTTATTCAATATGAGTTGTCCTCCTAGAGTTAATTTTCTAAGTGAGGTTTTTATTATGTATAGAATTGTTAAGTATTGAAAAATATCAATGTTTTTTTTTTTTTTTATTTCTTTTTTAAGTTCATGTTTTAGTTTTTTTTTATATTTTTATATTCAGCATGGTCAGTTTAGTTATTTTTATAGATTTTCTAATGTATATTTAGTTGAGTATTTATTAATATTTATTCATATTATTTTTATTTTTTTATTTATTTTTGTTTGTCCCTTTATATTTTTTTATTTAAATAGTTTAATAAAAATAAAGAATTGTGATTTCTTAGATGTATTTATATATTTTAAGTTTTGTTAATTTTTTTAATTTATTATTTTTGATTTTTTATTTTTCTTTTTTTATGCTTATTTTTGTTTTATTTAGGTTTTTTTTTTTTTTGTTATGATTTATCTTTTTTTTTTGAATTTAATTTATTTTATTTAAATTCTTTAAATTTAAGTTATATTATTTTACTTGATTGAATATCATTAATTTTTATCTCTTTGGTTATATTAATTTCTTCTTTTGTAATTTTGTATAGTTTCTATTATATAGGTTCTTTTACTTATTCTTATTTGCGTTTTTTTTATATTTTATTAATTTTCATTTTTAGAATAATATTAATAATTATTAGTCCTAGAATATTAAGTATTATATTAGGTTGAGATGGTTTAGGTTTGGTTTCTTATTGTTTAGTTATTTATTATAATTCTAATTCTAGTTTATTATCAGGTATATTAACTTGTTTAACAAATCGATTGGGGGATTTTGGTTTATTGATTTCTTCATGTTGAATTATTTGTTATGGTAGTTGACATTTTATTTATTATTTAGATTATTTTAATAATTATATTTTTTATTTATTAATTATTTCTTGTTTTACTAAGAGTGCTCAAATTCCTTTTTCATCTTGACTTCCTGCAGCTATATCTGCTCCTACTCCAATTTCCGCATTGGTTCATTCATCAACTTTAGTTACTGCAGGTGTTTATTTAATTATTCGTTTTTCTTCTTGTATTGTTTTAAGTAATTTTATATTAATTTATTTATGTTTAATAACTATATTAATAAGTTCATTTTGTGCTTTATTTGAATATGATTTAAAGAAAATTATTGCTTTATCAACTTTGAGTCAGTTAGGATTAATAATGTTTACTTTATTTATAGGATTACCTATTTTATCTTTTGTTCATTTACTTAATCATGCGATATTTAAGTCTTTATTATTTTTATGTTCTGGAATAATTATTTATAATTTAGATAATAATCAGGATATTCGTTATTTAGGAATTTTTAGAAAAATAATGCCTCTAACCTGTTCTTGTTTTAATATTTCAATTTTTTCACTAATAGGTATTCCTTTTTTATCTGGATTTTATTCTAAGGATTTAATTATTGAGAAATTAATGGATATGAATTTTAATTATTTATTAATTTTTTTTTTTTTTTTTTCTATTGGTTTAACATCAATTTATTCTATTCGTTTAATTTTTTACTCTATATTTAATAAGAATTTGTTATTTTCATATTTATTATTTATTGATAATTATAATGAAATGAGATTAAGAGTTTTTTTTTTAACTATTTTTTCAGTTTTTTTTGGTTGTATATTAAATTGATTAGTTATATTAAATATGAATTTTATTTATGTTCCTTTTTTTTTAAAAATTTTATGCTTATTAATAATTTTATTAATAATTTGGTTGGGTTTTGAATTTAATTTATTTAATAGTTATATTTTTTCAATCATTTATTATAGTTTTAATTCTAATATATGATTTATTTCAAGTTATTTAAATATTACTTATAATGTTTTCTATAATGTTTGTTATTTAAGTTCATTTAAGATTTTATTTTGAGGTGAATATTATGGTTTTTTAATGTTTTCTTTTTATTTATTTAAATTAAGTTATTTTATTCAAGTTTATATATTAAGAAATTTAATAATTTTTTTAATTATTTTTATATTATTTTATTTATATATATATTATTTTAGTAGCTTAATTAGAGTATAATATTGAAGATATTAAGGTGAAGTTGTTTTTMTAAAATATTTATTGGAAATAATTTTTCCTTTTTTTTAATGAAAATAAAATGTTTTATTAAACTAAATAAATAAGAGGTAAACGGAATTTAACCGCTATAAAAATTAGTTAGAAGCTATTTTTTTTTTCAGTTCCTCTTTTAATTGGAATGTTTTTCAATTTTCTTATTAACATTAAGATACCTCTAATTTGGTTTCAATTAAAACATGGGTAATTAATCCCTAAATTTAAGTCGAAATTAAATGTAAATTTTACTTCTTTGTTAAGATTAGTATTTTATACACCTTTCAAATGCAAATTGAATATTATAATTAAATATAATCCTATCTTGTTCAGTTTAGTATTCCATTTAATCATTCATGATATAAACCTATAATAATTGTAATTATAATTAAAATTAATGTTAATATTCAAAAAATTGTATTTGAATATTTTATTATTATAATTCTAGGTATAATAATAATGATTTCAATATCAAAAATTAAAAAAATAATTCCAATTAAGAAAAAATGTATAGAAAATGGTAATCGCTTTCTTGATATTGAATTAAAACCACATTCAAATGGTGATGATTTTTGTATTATTATTTTTTTTTTTTTTACTATTATTGAAATTAAAATTATTATTAAAATTAAAATTATTATAATTAATAAACAAAATATAATGATATTTATAATTATTTATTTTAAAATAAACTTTAAATTTGGAAGATTTATGTACTTTTTATACTAAATAAATTTTATATTCCTCACCAATATACTCTTATATAAAGAAATAATCAAACTAAATCTACAAAGTGTCAGTATCATGCTGATAATTCAAATCCTACATAATGATAATTTGAAAAATGAAAATTAATAATTCGTGTAAATGAAACTATAATGAAAATTGTTCCAATAATAACATGAATACCATGGAATCCAGTTATTAAAAAAAAAGTTGAACCATAAATTGAATCTGATATACAAAATGATGTTTCATAGTATTCTATTATTTGAATAATAGTAAAATATACTCCTAAGGATATTGTAATTGCTATTCTTTGTTTTGTTATTAAGATTTTATTTATAATTAATGAATTGTGTGCTCATGTAATTGATATTCCTGAACATAAAAGAATTATAGTATTTAATATAGGTACATTTATTGGGTTAATTCTTTTAATTCCTATTGGAGGTCAGTTTATTCCAATTTCAAAATTAGGAGATAATCTTCTATGAAAAAATGCTCAAAAAAACGACACAAAGAAAAAGATTTCTGAAATAATAAATAGTATTATTCCTGATTTTATTATAATAATAATTTTTTTAGTATGATTTCCTTGAAAAGTTGATTCTCGAGTGATGTCTCGTCATCATTGGAATATACAAAGATAAATAATTATTGTTCCAATTAATATTAATTCTAATTTAAAAGTTTTTATTCATATAATTATTCCTGTTATTATTGTTAATAATCCTATTGACGAAATAATTGGTCAGGGTCTTAAATTTACTATGTGATATGGGTGATTATTCATTTATAGTTCTCTTGAATATAATGATGTTAAAGTTATAAATACATAAGATTGAATAATTGATACAGCTATTTCAAATATTATTAATAATATAAAAATTAGTATAAATATAATTATAATTATTCCTGTTGTTTTCCCTAATAATGATATAATTATATGTCCTGCAATTATATTTGCTCTAAGACGAACAGCCAGTGATCCTGGTCGGATTAAGTTTCTAATGGTTTCAATCATAATTATAAATGGTATAAGAATAAAAGGGGTTCCTAATGGTAATATATGACAAAATATTTTATTAGTTTTTTCAATAATTGCAAATATAATAAATGATATTCATAATGGTAATGAAATTGCTAAAGAAAATACTAAATGTGATGATGAAGTAAATACATATGGAATAAGTCCTATTATATTATTTAATAAAATTATAATTATAATTGATATTATTATAATTATTGATGATTTATAATTTAAATTTGAATTTAGTTCTTTAATAATTGTATAAATTATTTTGTTTATTATAATTATGTTATTATTAGGAATTAATCAAAAATTAAATGGTAATAATAAAAATATTAGAACTAATCTAATTCAATTTAATGATAAGTTTCCTGAACAAGGATCAAATGTTGAAAATAAGTTAGTTATCATTTTCAGTTCATTAAAATTGTTTTCTTATTTTTTTTTTTTAAATAAATTTTTTTATTAAAATACATTATTCTTATTATTAAGTAAAAATTTAAGTTAAATAAAATTATTAAAGTTATTCATCATATTGGTGATATTTGAGGCAAAAAAAATCATATCAAATATCTTTAATTTGACAAATTAATATTTTAAATTAAACTAGACTCTTCATCAAGAGTATTTGCTAATTTACTTAATTTGGTTTAAGAGACCAATTCTTGCATATAAGAAACTTAATGAATTTTTTAGTCAATTCAAAAATGAATTCATATTAATTGATTCTATTATAATTGGTATAAATCTATGATTGGATCCACAAATTTCTGAACATTGTCCAAAGTATAGTCCTGGTCGTGTAATTATTATTGTTCTTTGATTAATTCGACCAGGAACTGCATCAATTTTAACTCCTAAGCATGGAATGGTTCATGAGTGAATAACATCTCTTGATGATACAATTATTCGAATTTTTACATTGAAGGGTAATGTTAATCGGTTATCATTTTCAATTAATCGAAATTCATTTTTATTTAAAGTTAAAGGTTTCATATATGAATCAAATTCAATTTCTTTATAGTCTGAATATTCATATGATCAGAATCATTGATGTCCAATAGTTTTTACTGTTAAAGTTGGGTTTCTTAATTCTTCAATTAAGTATAAAATTCGAATTGATGGCAATGCAATAAAAATTAATATTACTGCTGGAATAATAGTTCAAATTAATTCAATTATTTGACCTTCAAGTATATACCGGTTAATTAATTTATTAATTAATAGTGAATATATTATATATATTACTGTTACTGTAATTATTATAATAATTATTATTCTATGGTCATGAAATATAATTAATTGTTCCATAATTGGTGAAAGTGAATCTTGAAATAAAAATATTTTTCAATTAAGAATTTTCAAAAGAATAATAAATTCATAAATGAGGTTTAAGTTCATTGCATAACTCTGCCACATTGAAATTTTGAAATTATTGGAAGTTCTCTATATGAATGATTTTTTGGGGGATAATTTTGTATTCATTCAATTGATCTTGAATTTATGTTAAAAATTAAAATTTTTCGTTTTGAAATTATTCTTTCTCATAAAATTAAAATTATAATTATAACTCTTAATAATGAGATAATTCTACCAATTGATGAAATTAAATTTCAATTTGTGTATAAGTCAGGGTAATCTGAATAACGTCGGGGTATACCTATTAATCCTAAAAAATGTTGAGGAAAAAAAATTAAATTTACTCCAAGGAATATTAATGAAAATTGAATTTTTAATCATTTTGGATTTAATGTTAATCCAGTAATTAAAGGAAATCAAAAAATAATTCCTGCTATGATTGCAAATACTGCTCCTATAGATAACACGTAATGAAAATGAGCAACAACGTAATATGTATCATGTAAAATTACATCAATTGATGAATTGGAAAGAATAATTCCAGTCAATCCTCCAATTGTAAAAAGGAAAACAAAACCTGAGGCTCAAATTATTGAAATTGAATTTTTAATTGAAATTCCATGTATTGTTGCTAATCATCTAAAAATTTTAATTCCTGTAGGAACTGCAATTACCATGGTTGCTGAAGTAAAGTATGCTCGTGTATCAATATCTATTCCTACAGTAAATATATGATGAGCTCATACTACAAATCCTAATAGTCCAATTGATATTATAGCATAAATTATTCCTGTGTATCCAAATGATTCCTTTTTTCCTGATTCATTATTAATAATATGTGAAATAATACCAAATCCAGGTAGAATTAAAATATAAACTTCAGGATGACCAAAAAATCAAAATAAATGTTGGTATAAAATAGGATCACCTCCTCCTGATGGATCAAAAAATGAAGAATTAAAATTTCGATCTATTAATAATATTGTAATTGCTCCTGCTAAAACAGGAAGTGAAAGTAAAAGTAAAATTGCAGTAATTAGTACTGATCATACAAATAATGGAATTTGATCTATCTTTATCCCATATCTTCGTATATTTATAATAGTTGAAATAAAGTTAATTGCTCCTAGAATTGATGAAATACCTGCTATATGTAATGAAAAAATTGTTAAATCAACTCTTACCCCAGAATGTGATATATTTGATGATAATGGTGGATATACTGTTCAACCAGTTCCTCTTCCTATTTCAATTATTGATCTTATAATAAGTAAGCAGATTGATGGAGGTAAAAGTCAAAATCTTATATTATTCAATCGTGGAAATGATATATCTGGAGCTCCAATTATTAATGGGATTAATCAATTTCCAAATCCACCAATTATAATTGGTATAACTATAAAAAAAATTATTACAAATGCATGAGAAGTTACAATAACATTATACATTTGATCATTATTTAATAATGATCCTGGGTGTGAAAGTTCAAGTCGAATAATAAATCTTAACATTATTCCTAGAATTCCTGATCAAATTCCAAATATAAAATATATTGTTCCAATATCTTTATGATTAGTAGAAAATAATCATTTATTCATTAAGATGTCTGATAAAAAGTAATAAATTGTAAATTTATTTATGAATATAGTGTTCTCTTAATAAATTTAAGTTTTATAGTTTATTAAAAATTGTAAATTGCAAATTTATAGAAAATAATTATTATTTAAGATTTATCAAATCTTAATATTAATAACTTTGAAGGTTAACAGTTTATTTAACTTAAAATCTTAAGTTATAAACTTTGTTATTATTAAAGTGAAAAATAAATTCATATTTATAATTAATATTATAAAATATGAATTAATTTTTATTTTTATTATTAAATTAATTTTTATTATTGTTGAATTAAATATTAAAAATGTAATAGTTAAATTTATATAGTAGTATAATGTAACTATTGATGTTAAAATTATAATTAAAATTAATATAATATTCATATTTAATATTATTAATTCAAAAATTATTATTTTTATTTGAAAACCTAAAAATGGAGGTATACCTCCTAGTGATATTAAACAAAAAAATAATAATAATTTTTTAAAGTTATTGTTTTCAGTAAGTATAATTTGATTTAAAAAATTAATTTTAAATTTTATTATAATTATTAAAATTCTAATTAATATGAATGAATATATTAATATTATTTGAATTCAAATGTTATTTATTGTTAATGAATATAAAATTAATCCTATATTGTAAATTGATGAAAAAGTTAATAATTTCTTTACTGATGATTGATTAATCCCATTAATAGATCCAGTTAATAAAGATAAGGTAATAAATAAAATTAAATTAATATTTATGTATCTAATTATTAATAAAGGTGAAAGTTTTATAATAGTTAATAATAAGAAAATTGATTCATATAATAATCCATCAATTGTTCTAACAATTCAATTATGAAAAGGAGCTACTCCTATTTTTATTATTAATGAACATGTTAATATTGAATCAAAATAATGTATTTTCATTATTATTATTATTAATGACAATATAATAATTATTGATCTTACTGATTGAATAATAAAATATTTTATTGAAAATTCAGAGTTTAGAATTGATTTTACTGAAATTAAAGGAACAAATGACATTAACCTAATTTCTATACCAATTCATATTATTATTCACCTTATAGATGAGAAAGACACCATTACCCCCATAATGGTTAATCTTGTAAATAAAATATTTGAAGAATTAATAAAAATTAAAAAGAAGATTTAAATCTATAGTTAGGGTATGAACCTAATAGCTTAATTTTTAGCTTATCTTTTTGTAAATTAGTGTATGAAGCACGTAAATTTTTGATATTTAAAGTTAAGTTTAATTCTTTATTTTACAATAAAGGTAAATAAAATTTACATATAATATTCTATCAAAATAAACCTTTTTCAGGCACTTTATT